TAGTTCTGATAGAATCGAACTTTTGATTGATTCGGGTACTTGGGAGCCTATGGATGAAGACATGGTCTCTCTGGATCCCATTCAATTTCATTCGGAGGAGGAGCCTTATAAAAATCGTATCGATTCTTATCAAAGAAAGACAGGATTAACCGAGGCTATTCAAACAGGTATAGGGCAATTAAACGGTATTAACGTAGCAATTGGGGTTATGGATTTTCAGTTTATGGGGGGTAGTATGGGATCCGTAGTTGGGGAGAAAATTACCCGTTTGATTGAATACGCCACTAAAGAATTTCTACCTCTTATTATAGTGTGTGCTTCCGGAGGGGCACGCATGCAAGAAGGAAGTTTGAGCTTGATGCAAATGGCTAAAATATCTGCTGCTTTATATGATTATCAATCAAATAAAAAGTTATTCTATGTACCAATCCTTACATCTCCTACTACCGGCGGGGTGACAGCTAGTTTTGGTATGTTGGGGGATATCATTATTGCCGAACCCCATGCCTACATTGCCTTTGCGGGTAAAAGAGTAATTGAACAAACATTAAATAAAACAGTACCCGAAGGTTCACAAGCGGCTGAGTATTTATTCCAGAAGGGCTTATTCGATCTAATCGTACCACGTAATCCTTTAAAAAGCGTTCTGAGTGAGTTATTTCAACTCCACACTTTCTTTCCTTTGAATCAAAATTAGAACATGCAGTTGAATTATTTTGAGCAAACAAGTAATTAGTTTATCGGAATAATAGAATTTTATCTTTCTATACCTTACGATAATCCTATTTTGACTAAGAATCCCTGCTGGATGGGATTCTAACAAACCCTTTAATATATAAAACTAAATAAATAGAATCTAATTCATTTTTAAGAAACTTTTTGCTTAGTAAATTCAATTTGAAGACAAGAGAAAAAAATGAATCAAATAATATCTCATCCATATCCTTTCAAATCTTTCATGTAGAGGGATGAAAAACTACATTATATACTCATTTAGAATTAGAATAGATTATAGAGATATTAAGTAATAATAATTCCAATTTAGAATTATCAAATTATACTTATAATAAGATATAAGATATCTTTATATATAATATCTTTATACTTTATATTCTATAAATATAAAATCTAAATAATAATAACAGGTACAAATAGTAAAGCGAGGTACCCATTCTATGACAACTCTTAACTTTCCCTCTGTTTTGGTCCCTTTAGTAGGCCTAGTATTTCCGGCAATCGCAATGGCTTCTTTATTTCTTCATGTTCAAAAAAACAAGATTGTTTAGAGCCGAGGGCACAAAATCTCATTTTTAAACTGACGCTTGTATCATAACACAGATATCCTTTTAGCAAAATATGGTATAAGCGTCTTCCGACGAAAATCTCCCAAAATGCTATATTCTAGCTATTTTCAAATAGACCCGAATTGGCGTACGGCTGAATTGTAAAGTTGGTCTATCTATATGCATGTGGCTATCTTTAGTGAGATCATACGAAGGGTATGTTATTAGTTTAGATCTAACCAATTTAATGAATTACTCCTAAAGGTTCACATCAAACTAGTGCTAGTTGATGCGAGTTACTTCGGAAACAAAAGGACTAAAGTAAAATTCATTTGGGGTATTCTCTCAATTCCAAAAAAAAGCAACTGGATCAAGTATGAGTTGTCGATCAGAACATATATGGATAGAACCTATAACAGGGGCTCGAAAAACAAGTAATTTCTGCTGGGCTGTTATCCTTTTTTTAGGTTCATTAGGATTCTTGTTGGTTGGAACCTCGAGTTATCTTGGTAGAAATTTGATATCTTTATTTCCGTCTCAGGAAATCGTTTTTTTTCCACAAGGAATTGTGATGTCTTTCTATGGGATCGCGGGTCTTTTTATTAGCTCTTATTTGTGGTGCACAATTTCGTGGAATGTAGGTAGTGGTTATGATCGATTTGATAGAAAAGACGGAATAGTGTGTATTTTTCGTTGGGGATTTCCTGGAAAAAATCGTCGGGTCTTCCTCCGATTTCTTATAAAAGATATTCAGTCCGTCAGAGTAGAAGTTAAAGAGGGTATTTATGCTCGTCGTGTCCTTTATATGGATATCAAAGGCCAGGGAGCCATTCCATTGACTCGTACTGATGAGAATTTTACTCCACGGGAAATGGAACAAAAAGCTGCTGAATTGGCCTATTTCTTGCGTGTACCAATTGAAGTATTTTAAGAAATGAGCCGACAAATGCATGCTTTCTCAGCAGGAGGGCAAAAACGCAAGAATCCTCTTTTTCTATAACATAACTTAATTGAAATTTCTTCAGAACATCCATTCGAGTCAAAGCAGACATATATGGAACAATAAAAAAAAATAATAATAAAAAAGAGTGAATAGATTCATAGATTCGATAACTTGTAATAGAACTGATGCGTGAGAGAAATATTAGATTACATAAAGTCGACGAATAAGATTCATTAACAATTCACAGATGAAAAAATGGCAAAAAAGAAAGCATTAACTCCTCTTTTCTATCTTGCATCTATAGTATTTTTGCCTTGGTGGATTTCGCTCTCATTTCAAAAAAGTCTGGAATCATGGATTAAAAATTGGTGGAATACTAGGCAATCCGAAACTTTTTTGAATGATATTGAAGAAAATAGTATTCTAGAAAAATTCAAAGAATTAAAGGAACTCCTCCTCTTAGAGGAAATGATCAAGGAATACTCGGAGACACATCTACAAAACCTTCGTATAGGAATTCACAAAGAAACAATCCAATTAATCAAGATACACAATGAGGGTCGTATTCATACGATTTTGCACTTCTCGACAAATATAATCTGTTTCATTATTCTAAGTGGTTATTCTATTTTGGGTAATAAAGAACTTGTTATTCTTAACTCTTGGGCTCAGGAATTCCTATATAACTTAAGTGACACAATAAAAGCTTTTTCTCTTCTTTTATTAACTGATTTATGTATCGGATTTCATTCGCCCCATGGTTGGGAACTGCTGATTGGCTTTGTCTACAAGGATTTTGGATTTGTTCATAATGATCAAATTATATCTGGCCTTGTTTCCACTTTTCCAGTCATTCTAGATACAATTTTAAAATATTGGATTTTCCGTTATTTAAATCGCGTATCTCCGTCACTTGTAGTGATTTATCATTCAATGAATGACTGAAAAATTATCTACCTAATCTAATTATAATGTTTCTTATTACTTTGCAGTTGTACATAAGCAAAGCATTGAAAAAAACTTTATATTTCTACCCATCCCGGAGATTCATCCTATATTCCTATATATTAATCCAGTCAAATTATTATTATTCCAGTAAATAACAGAATCGTGGATAGGAAACTCCATTAGTGACCTACCCCAATTTATTGTAGAAATTTTCGGGATCAATGGTTGGACCATGCAAACTAGAAATACTTTTTCTTGGATAAAGGAACAGATTACTCGATCTATTTCCATATCGCTCATGATATATATCATAACTCGTACATCCATTTCAAATGCATATCCCATTTTTGCACAGCAGGGTTATGAAAATCCACGAGAAGCCACTGGACGTATTGTATGCGCCAATTGCCATTTAGCTAATAAACCAGTGGATATTGAGGTTCCGCAAGCGGTACTTCCCGATACTGTATTTGAAGCAGTTGTTCGAATTCCCTATGATATGCAACTGAAACAAGTTCTTGCTAATGGTAAAAAGGGGGGTTTGAATGTAGGGGCTGTTCTTATTTTACCAGAGGGTTTTGAATTAGCCCCTCCCGATCGTATTTCCCCCGAGATAAAAGAAAAGATGGGCAATCTGTCTTTTCAGAGTTATCGCCCCAACCAAAAAAATATTCTTGTCATAGGCCCTGTTCCTGGTCAGAAATATAGTGAAATCACCTTTCCTATTCTTTCCCCCGACCCCGCTACTAAGAAAGACATTCACTTCTTAAAATATCCTATATACGTAGGCGGAAACAGAGGAAGGGGCCAAATTTATCCTGATGGGAGCAAGAGTAACAATACAGTTTATAATGCTACAGCATCAGGTATAGTAAGCAAAATCCTACGAAAAGAAAAGGGGGGATACGAAATAACCATAGCGGATGCATCCGATGGACGTCAAGTGGTTGATATTATCCCTCCGGGGCCAGAACTTCTTGTTTCAGAAGGTGAATCTATCAAATTGGATCAACCGTTGACAAGTAATCCTAATGTGGGCGGATTTGGTCAGGGAGATGCAGAAATAGTACTTCAAGATCCATTACGTGTACAAGGTCTTTTGTTCTTCTTCGCATCTGTGATTTTGGCACAAATCTTTTTGGTTCTTAAAAAGAAACAGTTCGAAAAGGTTCAATTGTCCGAAATGAATTTCTAGACTGGCGTATTTATCGACATCAAGTTTGTAAAAAGCATTAGCAACTATCTATATAAAAAATGAAATTAGAAAAAGAATTTTGTTCTTTTAGACTCTTTTTCTATGAGATGCCGGGAATTCCTTGTACGACATTCCTAGACATAGTATATAGAAAGACTATTTGACTTGACCCCTTCTTTTTTTTTTTTCAAAATTGGGGCTATGTTGCTATTGTCAGATTGAAATGTAAAAAATGCATTTCATTCTAATACATTTCACTTTGGCTAGATCCTATCCAAAAGTAAACGGGAAATAGAACGGATAAATATAAATGAAGGGAGCAAGTATTTCTGGGAGGGTTTATTCGTCTTCCTAGTCTTCGACACAAGAAAAGGGGTGTGAAAAATCCTTTTCTTGTGTCGAAATAATAATGATTCTTTATACTGTTCGTCAAACATTCCTAGTGTTAGTTTCTGTTTTTTACAGATGTATCAGAACGTTTTTTGGAGTTATTGCGTATTTTATTAATTATTATATTATAAATTCTATTACAATAATTAATAATTACGTATACTATAAAAGTGGTGGACAAACAAAAGAGGAGGGGAAAATTTGTTGAGTAAATAGAACTTCGTCAATGAACTTATAAAAA